TATTATTTTCCCCATCAACCAATTTCTTCCAATAATATAATTCTTTTTTCTATATATTTACTTTATCTATATCTATAGAAGAGCGAATATCTTTCGTCACTAAAATAATGGAAACTAAAATTCTAAACCCTTTTGTGTAACTTTCTTACTTTTAGATTTCCTCGAAATTCCTATATAGACCACCCTATAAGCTCTTGTGATGATGAATCCATTCAAAAATACTTATTGAAATTATTCTGGATAAAGAATGTGTCAATTGTGAATGATTCAAAATGGATTTTTTTTATTAATATTCATTGATAAACTGCAATTTTAGTTTTCGATTTTTGAGATCAACTCAATTTTTAAATAGTTCATTAAAACTAAAATTTTAGTTCTCTCCCTTAATTGAATTGATAGTAGGATTTTTTAATTTTGCAAGAATTAAAGTTGAAGAGAGTATAAAATAACATGCACGAAATAAAAATTAAGACTCTAAACTAAAATAATGAACCTTCAAATACCTATGTTGAAGAAATTTTTATTCATCAATTTTAATCTTTCCTAAAAAGTATTGCAACCAATCGAATTCTTAAATCTAGACGATTGCTTATTCATAGACTATTATGAGTTCAAGATAAGCCGCTATGGTGAAATTGGTAGACACGCTGCTCTTAGGAAGCAGTGCTAGAGCATCTCGGTTCGAATCCGAGTGGCGGCATGTTATCTCCTAAAAAAAGTAAATAGATCCTATAATGAATCCAACTCTCCATATAGATTTTCTAATTTAAGGACTCCTATAATCTTATGATATTTTCAACCTTAGAGCATATATTAACTCATATTTCTTTTTCGCTCGTTTCAATTGTACTTACAATTCATTTGATAACCTTTTTAGTCGATGAAATCGTAAAACTATATGATTCATCCAAAAAGGGCATGATAATGAATTTGTTCTCTATAACAGGATTATTAGTTACTCGTTGGATTTATTCGGAACATTTTCCACTAAGTGATTTATATGAATCATTAATTTTCCTTTCATGGAGTTTTTCCCTTATTCATATAGTTCCTTATTTCAAAAAAAATAAAAATATTCTAAGCACAATAATAGGCCCAAGTGCAATTTTTACCCAAGGCTTTGCTACTTCAGGTCTTTTAACTGAAATACACAAATCTACAATATTAGTACCAGCTCTTCAATCTGAGTGGTTAATAATGCACGTAAGTACGATGATATTAGGCTACGCTGCCCTTTTATGTGGATCATTATTATCAGTATCACTTATAGTGATTACAGTTAGAAAAAAGAAAAACTTTTTTGCTACGAGTAATCGTTTTTTAAATTTCAATGGTTCCTTTTTCTTTGGTGAAATCGAATACATGAACGAACAAAGTAATATTTTCAAAAAGACTTCTCTTTTAAATTATTACAGGTTCCAATTGATTCAACAATTGGATTATTGGAGTTATCGGGTTATTAGTCTAGGATTTATCTTTCTAACCATAGGAATTCTTTCTGGAGCAGTATGGGCTAATGAAGCATGGGGATCTTATTGGAGTTGGGACCCAAAAGAAACTTGGGCTTTTATCACTTGGATCGTATTCGCGATTTATTTACATACTCGAACAAATATAAAATTGCAGGGTACCCATTCAGCAATTGTCGCGTCTATTGGATTTCTTATAATTTGGATATGCTATTTTGGGATAAATATATTAGGAATAGGACTACATAGTTATGGTTTATTTACATTAACATATAATTAAACACAATTTAAGCGGTTATGATGAATAGGAATAGAAAAGTGGACAGCACATATCAGATAAAAAAACTTTGTGTGAACAGGTGAGAACCCTGTGAATTTAATAGTGTAGTGATTCACAGGGTTCTCACCTGTTCACACAAAGTTTTTTACTTAACGTAAGAGAAGAAAAAAACCTCTTTTTTTCATTGTACAACGAACATAAAAAAATAATATTTTTTTTTATTTTTTATTCATCAAAACTATCCATAAAAAGAATTAGATAGAATAACTTCAACCTTTTCAACTGATAGTGAAAGAATAAAATCAGGATACATACCAATACCTAGTACGGGTAAAAAAATAGAGATCAAAAGAAATAACTCTCGCGGTCCAGAATCAAAAAAAGAAGAGGTTGGTACATTAAATCTCTTGTATCCATAGAACATCTGGCGTAACATAGATAATAAATAAATAGGAGTTAATATGATTCCAATTGCCATTACAAAAGTAATTAGTAGTTTTGTCATTAAAAAATATTTTGGACTAGTAAGTAGTCCAAAAAATACTATTAATTCGGCAATAAAACCACTCAGACCTGGTAATGCAAGGGAGGCCATCGAAAAGCTACTGAACATCGTGAATATTTTTGGCATTGGGATAGCTATTCCACCCATTTCGTCAAGATACACAAGACGTATTCTATCATAAGTAGTTCCGGCCAAGAAAAAGAGTGCAGCACCAATAAATCCATGAGAGATTATTTGTAAAAGGGC